AATTCATTATGTGAGGTATGACTATGAAAAGAGGCATAAGTCGAGCTACAAGAAAAATTCCCGCTGCTACCATCGTAGCAGCATGTATAAGGGCCGAAATAGGGGTCGGCCCTTCCATTGCATCAGGTAACCATACATGAAGGGGAAATTGTGCAGATTTAGCAATCGCACCGGCAAATAATAGAACAGCGCACAAAGTAACAAATACAAAATTGACCTCATTATTAGAAATCAAGTTATTGAATATTTGGAATAAATCACGAAATTCGAAACTCCCCGTTATCCAATAAAACCCTAAAATGCCTAATAATAAACCAAAATCGCCAACACGATTAGTTACAAACGCTTTTTGACAAGCCTTTGCTGCAAGAGGTCGTGTGAACCAAAATCCTATTAATAGATACGAACATATTCCAACTAATTCCCAAAAAATATAAATTTGTATCAAATTTGAACTAGTAACTAATCCCAACATGGAAGTACTGAAAAAACTCATATAAGCAAAAAATCTCAAATATCCGTGATCATGAGACATATAATTATCACTATAAATAAGAACCAGAATTCCAACAGTAGTTATTAATATTGACATAATAGAAGTAAGTGGATCGATCAAGTATCCGAATTCTAAAGAAAAATCATTATTGATAATCCAAGACCATACATATTGATAGACAGAACTGCTATTTATTTGATGAATAGACAGATTCATGGAAAAAATCATGACTATACTTAACAATAAAACGCTCTGAAAAGCCCACATACGACGAAGACTTTTTGTTGCCGTCGGAAAAAGAAGAAGTCCCAACCCTATTAACATAGGAACTGGAAGTGGAAGGAAAGGTATTATCCACGCATATTGATATGTCTGTTCCATAAAAAAAATTTTTTATTCTTAATTAATTGTTTCCGATTCACCGGATCTTACCTCTTTCGAAAAGAGTCAATAAAAAATAAAGATATGCACTAACTTATTTTATAATTTGATATTAGTATTTATTCTGAGGCTTTTCAAAATCGTTCAAATATTCAAAAAAAGAAGTTACAATTGGTCAAATGATATGACCAAGTTACATATAAAAAACGAATACTATAATAGGAAAATGCAAATATAAATTATTATTACGATAATTTATATTCATAGAGCAAGGATAAAAAATTACGCAAATAAAGGGTACTTGATGCTAATATGAATTATAGGATTAACTAAGGTCATCGGTCTAATGAAATAATAAATCTTCATTTTAGTTTGTTTATTTCAACTCATTAACTAATTCATTATGGGATTGATTGTTTTCCATTTCAATCAAAAGGATTTATTAGTAAACGTTAGAATATTATAGATCTAAAATGATATTTTTTTATTTTATCGGGAAATGATAAAATATGACTGAGATATTTTTTTATCAAACCACGTATCCTTTAACAGATTTATTAATAGTCTCATTCGAATTTAACAATTGAATTTAGGTGTATTCCTTCCTCGAGTTTGACTAAAAAAAGCCTCAAGTTTTTTATTAGGCAAAAGTTTACAATCCTTTGAGGTATTTTATTACATGTAAATAAAGTATAGAATGATGAAAATCAAGGTCTTTTAGGTTCTTTATTTTTTTATTTTATTAAGTTTTATTTATATGACATAGCGTATTCTAAAGATATAAATTTGAGAGATAAAGAACGAGAACTAAGAGTTCCAATCCAAAGATTTTTGGTTTTACGAATATTGTATTGTCTGGAATCAAAATTTTATTATTTCGAGTAATTTTTGATACAATTTGCAGAGATCTTTCACATATCTATATTTATTTTTTATGAAGAGAATATTATTTAGAGAAAAATAGATAATGAATAAGAAATAATAATTCGTTTTGAACAATAGATGTCTTTCACATCCAACTATAACAATGAGTAATTTCTTCATTTTTAAATGGCAGTTCCAAAAAAACGTACTTCTATATCAAAAAAGCGTATTCGTAAAAATATTTGGAAAAGGAAAGGATATTGGGCGGCGTTAAAAGCTTTGTCATTAGGGAAATCTCTTTCTACCGGGAATTCAAAAAGTTTTTTTGTACGACAAACAAATAAGTCCTAAAATATTGGAATAATCGGAATGGATTTTACTCGAAAAATTGGCTCAGTAATTTGTTAATATAAAATTCACAATTGGCAGTCCCTATTCTAATCAATATGAAATAGACCAGGTTTCAATCTTAATCTTCATTCTAAAAAAAAGAATACAGAAAAAAATACAAGATTTTTTATTTATTTTTCGTATATTTTCACTCACATTGTGGTGGTGGGGAGTCTTATTTTCCCCATCGACCTTTACAATAATGAAAAATTTTTATCTTTCTCGAGAAGGGCAGATAGAATATTTTTCGTTAAAATTAATGAATTGTTGAAACTAATTGATTCCATGTTAAAAAATTTTTATTTTTGATAACTTTCTGACTTCTTAATTTATCGGAATTACTATATGGATTTCCGGTATATCTCCAAT